CTTTGTATTTATAGAGATAGGGGACATAATGCACATGGATATAGTAAGTCTCGCTTGGGCTGCTTTAATGGTAGTCTTTACATTTTCCCTTTCACTCGTAGTGTGGGGAAGAAGTGGTCTTTAGAAGTACTACTAATTGAGTTTAGGAATCAAACCGCATCGATTGTTTTATAGATCGTTCGGCAACGCGTTTTGAACTATTTTAAATCAAAATCTCTGAATTTGGAATCCAATGGAATGGGATTCCAATGGAGTAATCTATGCTAGGAATCGTATTTTTTCAATCAAAGAGATATTTCATCGATTCTCGTCTTTGTACTTAGGGATTCAGAGAAATTTAGTCCAACCTAAAATTCTTCCGAAGTTTTCTATTTCAATCAATGGGGAATGGGCTCTTACTATCTTTATACTTTATAGACGGATACTAAGGAAGACCGGACCTTTTTCTTTTTTTTTTGTTTCCCCTTTACTTTACTCTTCCAAAGAAGTCGTTTTGGTAAGCGTATACACACTTTCTATAAAAAATGATATAGAGATAGTGGTTGTTTAAGGAGCGACTGGGCAATAATAAGATCTTGCCTCGGGCAAGTTACATATGGGGTATTTACCCCTTGGTTTCTATTCTAATTTTAGAAAGGCAATTTATGCTTTATCGACTTATTTCATAGTATGGTTCGGGCGTTAAAAATAGGGGAGGGTTCCCCTTCCTTATTAGTAGAAGGAAAGGAATTAGAATTCCTAAGATAAGAATTATCTGAGATTGATCAGAATAAATAACAAATAGATGTAGCAAATTAGGTCTTAATGTCAATTCCATACAATATAATATATGCAATTAATATACACATATATGAAGAGAATATTGTAGATTGATATATAGATATAGAAACTTAAGCCTTTATTTTATCTTTATTATAGATTACAACTTCATAGACGAATAAATAGATAGTATGGTAGAAAATTTCATTTTTCTACCATACTATCTATCTCTTAGAAAATTTACGATTATAATTATAATGCGCCCTTTTGATTTAAGTTAAGACGTGAAATTGGAATCCCTTTCATTTGACTTTGTTAATTTTTGATAAGATTAAGAACTTGGAAGGAAAGTTTCATTCAATTTCATTTGAATTAATCATTTTGACTGACTGTTTTTACGTAAATGATAAGTAGAAAAGCGGTCGGTACTAGAATGAATAGTGCAGTAGCAATAAATGCAAGAATATTTACTTCCATGATCTCATCGGTTTTTTACTTCACAATAACTCGGGATTTAATCCCCTAGAGATGATAAATCTTCTGTCTATCGTCTGGAAATCCAATGAATGAATTACCTCTCGATGATCTTGAACCGGATCACTATCATGAATAACAATATCTGATCTATCAAATCAACCCGTCGTCAAGACTTGAATAGTATAACATAGGAAGTTCTTTTATCCATACCGAATCAAATTTTTGATTCCTGACTCAATTACTCCAAAAAAAAATCAAATTTATCATCCATTTCCTTGTTTTTTCTATAACCCACCGTGCGTCTTGCTTGGACAATCTGATGATGAAGGATCATCAGATTGCCTTTCCACTTCAATTAAGTACATAGTCCCAAACCTAACAAACAAAATAAAAGCGAAATGGAAAAATAGGAAAAAAAAATAAATCAAGACTTCTTTTTGCTTTGGGAATGAAAGCATATCCCTCGACACTCTTTACTAGTTCATAAAAAGGGAAAAATGCATTTTTGTATTTATTGGATCCGTCGGGACTGGCGGGGCTCGAACCCGCAGCTTCCGCCTTGACAGGGCGGTGCTCTAACCGATTGAACTACAATCCCGGGGAAATAAGGGATCTAGCAGAAATTTTAATTCTTTTTTATTTTCGTATGGGGTCTTTCTGAAGGACAAGGGGTTTTATACCATTTCGTGGTAGATTGATGCGGTTTATTGGGCCGAGCTGGATTTGAACCAGCGTAGACATATTGCCAACGAATTTACAGTCCGTCCCCATTAACCGCTCGGGCATCGACCCAGGAAGAATCCATTTTATTTTTATAGGCTTATTGGTAATCCATGATCAACTTCCTTTCGTAGTACCCTACCCCCAGGGGAATTCGAATCCCCGCTGCCTCCTTGAAAGAGAGATGTCCTAAACCACTAGACGATGGGGGCCAACTTGACCAACCGCCCTTATACTATCATCATAGTATGATCAGTTTTTTGAAATTGTCAATATAATGGAATGATCGGATCGGGGGATCTTTCTGTTTTTCAGAATTGTATAGAATTTTTGGATGTCGAATTGGTAAGTGTATGTGTATGTTATGTACCAATCAAGTGAATTTTGTTTTAATAGGGGTTATCTCAAAATCAAAAAAGAACAGAAATTAGGGCTCTCAAAACAATTCATTTTACCCCGACTTTCTAGACAAATCCATTTGATTTGATTATAGCCACTATGAATCTACTGTATATTACTATATATATATATAATGTATATATAA